GACTCGAATATTGAAGGAATCCCCCGGGTGGGTAGAAAAAAGAAGTACAATTTTGACTGTTTTACTTATGTTACAAAGTAACAAACATTATAATTGGATCGGTCGATCATTTTTCAATCATTCATTGAATGATAAATTACTACAAGTGACGGAGATACACGATTTAAATAACGAAAAATCCAATATTTAAAAATTGTATCTAAAATGACTGGAAAAGTAGAAACAACACCGGATATAATTTGATCATTATGAGCAAATCCAAAATCTTTGTAGATAGAGCCAATCATTAGTTCCCAACCATGGGGCGAATGGAATCCTATACATAAATCGGTTAATAAAAGAATAGAAAAAGCCTTTATTGTGTCGCTTAAATTATATAGAAATTCTTGAAGACAAGAGTTAAGAAAAATAAGTTCTTCATTACTTAGAATAGAAAAAACACTTAGAATAACGAAAGAAATTATATTTGTTGAGAAATGTAAAATCGTATGGATACGACCCTCATTGTGCATCTTGATCCATTGGATCGTTTCATTGTAGACTCCGACGTGAAGCTTTTGTAAACGCCTTTCCGAGTATTCCTTTAGCATTTCGTCGAAGAGGGAGAGTTCCTCTAATTCTATGAATTTTTTTAGAATACTCTTTTCTTGAATATCGTTCAAAAGAATTTCGGAGGGCCTAGTATTCCACCAATTATTAACCCAAGATTCCAGACTTTTATTAAATGTAAATGAGAGAGAGATCCACCAAGGCAAAAATACTATAGATGCAAGATATAGAAGGGAAATAAATGCTTTCTTTTTTGCCATTTGCTCATCTATGAATTTTGAAATGAACTCATCTCATTCGTCGACTCTATACGATACTAATATTTCTATCAAATATCAGTTCTATTACATTACAAGTTATCGAGCGTATTCCCCGTTTTTATTTGTGATTCAGTACAATGGTTGGTCCTTGAATTTCTAATTTAGAAAGAATACAGAAAAGCAATATAGAAATATAGAAATAGAATAAGAAGGATTCCACTTCAAATTGAATGAAGAAATAAATAAACTAGAATATTATATATAATATTCTTTCAAAATATATCAATTGCTCAAATTCGAAGCAATTGTCCCCTTTGGATGAATGCACGAAAGAGCCATTTCAAATAATGAATATTATTCGAATTTCGAGACAAAAGAACTCCCGGTTTATCAAGATATCCAAAAATCTCGAAAAAAAAAGTTCACTGGCAGCCCCGAGTACAGGAATAATTGATAGAATTTTCTGAAGAAAACTGTGATGCTATGATAGTGTCAAAATAAGACAGAAAGGTTATCATTATAAGCGGCCCAATCGGTGGGTAATTAAAGAGCACAAAAAAGATAAAAAACGTTGATTAACAAAAAAGGAGAGATGATTTACAAGAGAGAATCTATCTGTATTTACTAAATTCGAAATATTGAAAATAAAAAAAAAAAAAAGATAAATTCTTTATTCCGAAATGTTTTGATATATGAGATGAATCTATTATTTCGATTTGTTACTTGTTTCGTTACTGAATTGATTTAAGTAGATTTACATACTCATAAAAAAGAATTTATGGACAAAAACTATTTCGCTTTATGATTGGTTCGTGTACGTTTACTTTATTTTATTTTTGTTCTAATCAGAGTTCGGCAGAAATTTCGGTTAAGTTATGCTATAGAAAAAAGAGAAAGAGAATTCTTGAGTTATAGTTTTTTCCCTTTTGTTTTGCTAAGAATAAGAAAGCATTCTCAAAATACTTCAATTGGTACACGCAAGAAATAGGCCAATTCAGCAGCTTTCTGTTCAATTTCTCGTAGAGTCAAATTCTCATCGGTACGAGTCAAGGGAATGGACCCCTGGCCTCTGATTTCCATATAAAGGACACGACGAGCATAAATACCCTCTTTAACTTCTATTCTGATGGATTGAATGTCTTTCATAAGGAATCGGAGGAAGATGCGACGATTTTTTCCAGGAAATCCCCAACGAAAAATACACACTATTCCTTCTTTTATATCGAATCGATCATAACCACTACCCACATTCCACGAAATTGTGCACCACAAATATGAACTAATAAAAAGACCCGCGATTCCATAGAAAGACATCACGATTCCTTGTGGAAAAAAAATTATTTGCTGAGAGGGAAAGAACGGTATAAAATTCCTACCAAGATAACTAGAAGTTCCAACCAATAAAAACCCTAATGAACCTAAAAAAAGGATAAAAGCCCAGCAGACATTACTCGGTTTTCGAGACCCCGCTATAAGTTCTATACATATATGGTCTGATCGCCAACTCATACTATACTAGATCTAGTTGCATTTTATTGTAATTGGGAGATAATCCCAATAAATTTGACTTTAATTTTTTTGTTTCCGAAGTAATCCTCATCGACTAGTACTATTATGATGTGAAGCTTGAGGAGTAATTCATCAATTGCTTAGAGCTAAACTAAAAAAATAACATCCTTTTTTTTTTTATGATTTCTTATAGATATGCACAGACATTTAGATATATTGACTTTACGTTTCAGAAATTCATCCCGATAATGATTTATCTTCAAATAGCTATAATTCATTTTCCCATATATCGTGTTTATGCATACGAGCTTCTGCTCGGAGGAAGCTACACGGTATACCATATTCTACTAAATTAAATAGATAATTGTGCTATGATCCAAGTAAGCCTAAGTCTTGAAAAAAAAAATAGATAAGATTTAATCCCATAATATCTAAAAAATCTTGTTTTTTTGAACATGAAGAGATAAAGAAACCATTGCAATTGCCGGAAATACTAAGCCCACTAAAGGCACAAAAATAGCGGGTAAGTTACTGATAGTTGTCATAGAATGAGTACCTCGATTTAATATTTGTACCTGTTATTTATTGTTATATTTGTTGTTATATTAACATTTTAACCTGTTATAAAGATATATTATACTATTCTAATAAAATAGAATAAAATTCTACTTAAGTGAGTATTGAGTCTATACAATACTAAAGAATATAGAATATAAGAGTATATTATGTATATACTAAGATACCAATAAGGAATAAATCTAATAGGGAGTAAAAATACTAATCTATATAGAAATACTAATATTTAATATATTAAATAGATAATATAAGTATATAACATATATAATAAATATAAATCAAAAGTGTAAATAAATAAATGGGCTTATTAATCCATTTCTATATGTTTATACATGAAATATATACGATAATCTATGATAATCCACTTTATTTATTATTTTATTCATTATTTATTTTTATAATTAGTCTATTCTAAATTTTTATTGGTATATGTATATTAGAATTTTATAATTTTGAAAATTGAATATTTTAATATATTTTATTAATTTAATTGTTAATTTAATAAAGAAAGAGTTTCTTACAAATTACCGAAAAATTCGTTATAATACGATCTAATAAAAGGGATTCTTAGTAAAACTGGGGTTCTCGGGGGATATAGAAAGATGCAGGACTCCCTTACCTTGCCTAATTTCACAGAAAAAAGAGAAAGAATTCACTCTTTTTATTTTGTTTGATAGAGATTTCTTGATTACTAATCAAGAATATCAATAAAAAAGAATACGCATGATTCTTTATACAATTCAATCTTATGTTACCAAAGAAAAATCCATTTTTCGGATTTTGACTTTTATTCCTATAAACTAAATAATTACTTGGTCACTACCAAACAAATAATAAAATGTAGAATTTATTTAATAATTTATTAAATTAAAGCTTTGTTTTTTTCTACTTGATTGAATTTTGATTCAAAGGAAAGAAAGCATGGAGCTGAAATAACTCGCTCAGAACGCCTTTTAAAGGATTACGTGGTACGATTGGATCGAATAAGCCCTTATGGAATAAATATTCAGCCACTTGTGAACCCTCAGGTACTGTCTTATTCAATGTTTGTTCAATTACTCTTTTACCCGCAAATGCAATGTAGGCATTGGGTTCGGCAATAATGATATCTCCCAACATACCAAAACTAGCTGTCACCCCACCCGTAGTAGGAGATGTAAGGATTGCTATATAGAATAACTTTTTATTTGATTGATAATCATATAAAGCAGAAGATATTTTAGCCATTTGCATCAAACTCAAACTTCCTTCTTGCATGCGTGCTCCTCCGGAAGCACATACTAGAATAAGAGGTAAAGATTGATTGGTAGCATACTCGATCAAACGTGTAATTTTCTCGCCCACTACAGATCCCATACTACCCCCCATAAACTGAAAATCCATAACCCCAATTGCTACGGGAATGCCGTTTAGTTTACCTGTACCTGTTTGAACAGCCTCCGTTAATCCCGTCTTTCTTTGATAAGAATCAATACGATCTTTATAAGGTTCCTCCTCCGAATTAAATTCAATAGGATCCAGAGAGACCATGTCTTCATCCATAGGATCCCAAGTACCTGGATCAATCAAAAGTTCGATTCTATCTGAACTACTCATTTTCAAATGACATCCACAATGTTCACAAATATTCATTTTTGATTTCAAAAATCTCTTATAATTTAATCCATAACAATTTTCACATTGAACCCACAAATGCCTGTATTTTTGAGTTACATCTAAATCATTAGAACTCTCTCTTATAGTTGTTAAATCACTATCATCCGCACCAGTTCTTATATTGGAACTCTCGCTTTCATTACTATTTACTCTTTCGCCACAAATATAAGTATAAATGTAATTGTCATTGTAATTGTCACTACTAGTTAAAATGTCACTATCAATACAGATTTGATAACGAAGATAACTGCCAATGCAACTATTAATGTGATTATTCCAACTATATTGAGTATCATACACGTAACGATCATAGCGAGGATCGTCATTCTTCGATACATTATTCAGATAACTAGAATTCTGATAACTATAAAAAGAATTTTCTGGTTCACTTATAAAAGAATCATGGTTGTCAATTTCAAAAATTTGATTTTCAATATCAAAATATATGGT